ATATCAAAATCCGATGAATCGGCCCAGGTCGACTTACTAACGGGATGTCCTAATACATTACAAAATTTCATTTTAGCCAACGATCCAATCAGAGGACTAATTGGAACTAATGTATCAATCTTCTTCATAGCATTATCCATTAGAAATGAATTTTCTAGCATTTGACTCCGTACTACTGAAAGATTGATTTGCATACTTGAAAGATAGCCCAAAAAGCTGAGGGAATGTTTGCATAATTGGTTTATATACATCCTTCCTGGTTGAGACCACACATAAAAATGACATTGCCATAAAAGGACAAGGTAATATTTCCATTTATTCATGAAAAGAGGCGTATCCTTTGAAGCCAAAATTGATTTTCCTTGATATCTAACATAATGCATGAAGAGATCCTCGAGGAACCATAAGCTATTCGGAGAATCATTAGCAAAGACTTCTTCTACGGGATGTTTTATTTTTCCATAGAAATATATTCGCTCAAAAAAGCCTCCAGAAGATGTTAATCGTAAATGAGAAGATTGGTTACGTAGAAAAAGTAAGATGGATTCGTATTCACAAACATGAGAATTATATATAAAGAAGAATAATCTTGGAGTACTTTTTGAAAAAATAGAAATATATTTATTTGGAATAATAAGAGTATTCCGATTAAAATAATCGTGAAGAAAAAACCGTAATAAATGCAAAGAAGAGGCATCTTTTACCCAGTAGCGAAGGGTTTGAACTAAGATTTCCAGATGAATCGGGTAGGGTATTAATACATCTGATACATAATTTAACTGTGAGAATTTGTCCTCTAAAAAAGGAAATATTGAATGAATTGATCGTAAATTATAATATTTTACGATTTCTGTCCCCTTTAAGGAAGATACTAATCGTAGGGAAAATGGAATTTCCACACTGACTGCAAATCCCTCTGATATCATTTGAGAATACAAATTCTTATTGTACCCAAAAAGTTGATTTTGGTTCGAATCGTTAGCGGAGAAAATAAAATTATTCTGTTGATACATTCGAGAAATTAAACGTTTTATAATTAGTAAACTAGATTTATTGTCATAACCTACCCGTTCCAACAAATTGGATCTATTTAAACTATGATCATGAGCAAATACATAAATAGACTCCCGAAAGATAAGTGGGTATAGGAGGTCATGTTTCCAAGATCTATCTAGTTCTAAATATCCTTGATATTCCGCCATTTAAAATTAGATTTGAACCGAAAATAGGATGGGCTTTATTGGGTTATCAAATGATACATAGTACGATACAATTAAAACAAGGTATGATAGTAATAAAAAAGATCGATACCTCGAAAAAGGTAAGACTCATCAACGGATTCTCTATCCTCTCTTTTTGTTTTGCACCTAATTGTTTTAGGTTCATTCTAGGATAAAAAAATGTTTAGAAATCCTTTATTTTTGCAATCCAATCGCTCTTTTGATTTTGAAAAAAAAATCTCTTTATCAATATACTGCCTTCTTCTACACATTTATCTCCACCACATAAGGGAAATGGAGATAGCAAATAGTTAGGATTCATAAAACATTGATTGATAATACACTCATGGGAAAATACTTTTCCGCGTCAAGCACTAATATATTTTTAACGTTTAATTAGATCGGATAATTATTCAAAAATTAAGAACAGGAACTCGTTATTTTTTGTTTCCCTATAATTGAAACCTATAGCTATAGTAGGGCTCTATCCATTTATTTACTCGACACAACTTTAAATTTAGTTTTTATTGCTTTGCTTTTTAAATGGATTTTGTTCCACGCCAAGAATTCAAACAATTTACACAAGGTTTTGGACCTATATTATATGGTAAGAATTAAATATTTTTAGAATTCTCTATTGATACGACATGCTGATTTTTCCATTCATTCCTTTCAGGATCAGTCGCGGTCTTACAAACTCTACCGATGGTATAGACGAATCCGTTGCTTCATACAAATGTGTAAAAGATGCGAGCCGCACTTAAAAGCCGAGTACTCTACCGTTGAGTTAGCAACCCGAACTAAAATAATTAGAATGTATAGATACAATCGGAATCCCAATAAACAATAAATAAAGAGGTTGAATAGTACGGCGAAATCAAAACATTTAAATTTTAAAAAGGCAAAACAAAAATATAAAAATTCATAATCAATTATGAACATAATAAAAATGAACAGATCCGATGAGAATCCAAAAAAGATTTCAGATAAAAATCATAGATGACAATAAAAATATTTGTAGACCAACTCTTGTCTCTTATGTTATCCATTATTCTATTTTAATATATTATTATACTTTAATATTATATTTTAATAATATTCTATTTTATTTTAATCACATTTTAATTTTAATAAAAAAAAAAGACTTTTTGTATCACAGCAAATCAAATGAACCCTTTATTTGAATGAAATAAAATCAAATCTATGGGACGGAGATAAATAGATTCATTTATCTATGATCGGATTATATTTATTTGATACACTGTTGTCAATATGAATGTGAATCTTGAGAAAAGAATACAATGGAGAAATAGAAAAAAAAATTATAAATTAATTTCAATTTATAATTTTTTTTTCGATTTATTAAAATGAAAAACAAAAACTAAGAATTTATGTTGGATTGGCACTACATATATAATCGACATATATACAAAAGAGTGTAGACGGACGAATAAATTAAAAAAGAAGTATAAAAATCCCAGGTTTATTCAATTAATATCAATCAAGATAAGTATCAATATTAAGTAAAAGTAAAAAAAGCAAGCTTAACCCTTTGCTTTTTTATTTGTTAATCGAATTCCAATGAAAAATGAAAAACACCCATTGACATGACAATAATATAAAAAATTTAAGACTGTTTATTCTCTCGATATTTTTATATCTATTACATCAATAAAATCAATAAAATATATTTTTATCGTTATAAAAGACGACATTCTATAGTATCAAAAATAAATTAAATATGATATAAATTAAAAAGGAGAAAAAATAGCAAAGAAAAGATTATACAAAATTCTATACAAATCATTCACACCTTAACGCTCTTTAATTTATATATATATATTTCATTAATTTAATTTTGTTTGGTGATTAAGGCGAAATTCCATAAAAAACCCCCGCCTTCTTTGAAATATCATGAACAGTTCCTGTAGGCTGAGCGCCCTTTTCAAGTAAATATAAAATAATAGGAACGTTTAAATAAGTTTGATTTTTTATCGGATCATAAAAACCCACTTTCCGAAGAGCTCTTCCCTCTCTTCGGGCTCGAACATCAATTGCAACGATTCGATAAATAGCTCATTAGGATAGATGTAGAGAACCCCCCCTCCCCCGAGAAACGTATAAGAAGTTTTCTCCTCGTACGGCTCAAGAAAATTCAAGTTATGTTTATGTATAGAATTATAATGTCAAATAGATCCATAAAATAAAATCATCAAATCAATTAGACCAAGAAGTCTCTTTCTTTATTATCTGATTTAAATACTTGATTACTTCTTTCTTATTCTTTTTCTTTCCCTAACAAAAAAGATTCTTCGTATTTGGAATTTGCACTCTCATAACTCAAGTTGTATAATTCGCAAAGAAAACCTTTTAAGCATTTCCATTTATTGAGCGGTCTCTAATCCCTTTTTTAGATGTCTCCTTTCGAATCTATTTTGATTCTTCATCTTAATCTAGTTGTTGAGACAATTGAAAACGGTATTTCCTTGTTCTAGGATCCTTTATCTTTGCCTTGAATCATTGGGTTTAGACATTACTTCGGTGATCTTTAATCGTTTCAAAATGGCAGCAACATACCATTTTTTGTGATTTCTTTCTATCAAAGAATCATACGAATGGTTGATTCCTGTATAATACACTTTTGATTTGAGCGAAAGGCTTTTACCAATTCCAAAAAATTTTACTTTTGAATTTGAAACTTGCTTGAATTGGATCCTTTAGATTTCTATATCAAAAATAGACTTACAAAGTTGTCTGAATTTATTAATTGATACTAACCCTAGATTCTTGACTCCGAAAAACAAATTAATATGTTCTGCTCGAGCTCCATCATGTACAATATGATACGGTTTATATCACAACCCCCTCCCCCAAAAAAATGAGAGTTGTAGTGAACAGAACAAACGATGTCGAGCCAAAAGCACTTTCATTCCTATATAATTCCTATATAATAGAAAATGAAAATGGTGGATGTAAGGATCCACAGCGGATCGTGTCCTTCAAGTCGCACGTTGCCTTCTACCACATCGTTTTAAACGAAGTTTTACCATAACATTCCTTTAGTTTGGAACCAGTATGGAATTAATTCCATTATGGAATTATGAATAGTCATTGGTTCGATCGATACTTAGTAATCTATACTTTCTTTTTTCCTTCTATATGAAATAGAGTTTCTGAAGAAGTCTAAGCAAAAATTTAATTTAACTCCAGAGACGTATATACATATATTTATAAATATTAAAATATATATAAATCTATAATATTTTAAAATAAACTAAATAATCTAAATAAATAATAATTATAAATAAAAATAACACGAATAAAATTCAAATAAATAAGTTCTTTTTGAATCTGGATCTTCAAGTAACCTGCTAGTGATAAGACAAATTCACCAATTTCACACGTCTTCGAGTACTAAGAAGTCCTAAGAAATCATCAATTTAATTGATTGAAATTTTTCTGACCTCCATATCATTTTTTGAATAAAATTTTATAGTAAGACCGCATTGCATTTTATCATCATACGAGAGAGATAAATCCAGATTTGTATTAAATCATCAATGATTAATTGATTAATAGATAAATTAAAAATCCAATTTATTTTTTTAATGAAATAGTGGATAAAGAATGATGTAAAGGAAGATTTAGGTTGTTATTTTTTTTTCAATCAGTATCAAAAAAAAATCGAAAAAAAAAACTACGGAATATCTGTATGTGTCAGATAAACTACTGAAAGAAATTATAGCTATTCTATGTTCAATATTTAACATTTAGAGATCACAAATGGATTCTATTACATCTGCGTGTTATTTGAACACGATTAAACTTGTGAAAAAGATATGATTCAGAGAAGATTCATTAAGAATAAGAATTAAACTTTTTCAATATTATACAGAAGGTTGTTCAAAAAAGTAACCTTTATTCTGATATAATATATATATCATATATATTCTATGATATATATGGATTAAGTATATGAGATTATTATACTGTTTTGTATGTGTGGACAGATATGCTCTGGGACGGAAGGATTCGAACCTCCGAATAGCGGGACCAAAACCCGTTGCCTTACCACTTGGCCACGCCCCATTTATATTTGACACTAATAAACAATAATATTGTTATTGGTTGTTCGTCAACTTCAGTCTAAATTTCTATAAAATAAATTAGATTATTGATAGAATTTTGATATGTGTAAATATAGAATTAAACTGATGAATTTATTGATCATTACATCTAATTCAATTAAAATATTGTATGAAAGTATAATTTATTCTATTCACTTTTGATTTGAGAGTTGAAGTTGAAGGAGTTTTGATTGGTCGAGTTCAAATCAAAGAAGTTTTTTTGGTCTATTTAATTTATTTTTATTCATTTTTCCTTCTATCAATAACTCAACTTATTAATAACTCAATCAAAATAAATACAATTATCCTCAAGAACAAAATGTTTTTTATGCTTAATATATTTAGTTTGATCTGTATCTGTCTTAATTCTGTCCTTTATTCAAGTAGTTTTTTCATCGCCAAATTGCCCGAGGCCTACGCTTTTTTAAATCCAATCGTAGATGTTATGCCAGTAATACCTGTGTTATTTTTTCTCTTAGCTTTTGTTTGGCAAGCTGCTGTAAGTTTTCGATGAGATTTTTAATACTGTCCTAGACAAATTCATGATTTATTTGAAAAAAAATCTTAGCAATTGATAAGATCAGATAAGTCTTACAGTATGTGAACCCTCGATTCAAATATCGAAATTATGGTATAGCCATACTAAGTCGGGATCGCCACGTTTCACTTCCTTATTCTGACCTTTTTCCATTGCAAGACCTTTTGGAGTCTTCCACAATTTGGGGTATGAAAGAAAATTTTTGGTAATGAAAAAATACAACCTTATATCTTTATATTAAATTAAAAATTAATTTTTTGAAAATTCGTTTCTATTTCTAATCTCAAATCAAAAGAACTTTAACTTAGTTTATTGCTTGGTGTCAAAATAAAAATATAAACATAAAACATAGTAGGGTATGCGGTATAAAATACAAATATACAAATGGAGAATCTATTCTCTTTTTTCCTAAAAAAATAATCTTGGAGATTGTTGTAATGCTTACTCTAAAACTATTTGTTTACACGGTAGTGATATTCTTTGTCTCTCTATTCATCTTCGGATTCCTATCTAATGATCCAGGACGTAATCCTGGGCGTGAAGAATAAAAACTAAATAAGGTTTTTTGTTCTTCTTACTCGATTTTTAAATGTTCTTAGTAGTATTTTAGTTCACATTTTTTTTTAAGTTATTTTAATAGTTAAAATAACTTAAAAAAAAATCACGAAAAATTTAAAAATTTGAAAGGAAATAAAAAGAAAGTTATCGACGAAAACGGAAAGAGAGGGATTCGAACCCTCGGTACGAAAAACTCGTACAACGGATTAGCAATCCGACGCTTTAGTCCACTCAGCCATCTCTCCCCCAATTGAAAAAGGATAATTATTATGTTACATTAAGTCAAAATAAGGCTTGAAAAAGTATTTTTTTTTTAGTTTATTGCTATAGTTTATTTATATTTTTTGAAATAATATTTAAAACTAAATAAAAAAAATCCCTCTTTGATTTTGTCCAAAGAAACCTTTTCTTTACACGGCTTGGCCCGGTCAGTACCAGGCTGAGCCGGGCCTCTTTTGTTCCAACGAAACAAATTAAAATGATTTGTTTAATTCGAAAACACAAATGCTTATTGTTGATATTGAAAGAATCATAAGAAGTACTATCTCGATTCCTTTGATATAGAATCAAGATGTCAGTTCCTATCTTAATTTCTTAGCTTTATTTTATTATATTCCTTGTTTTTATTTTATTACTTTTTTTTCAGTAAAAAAAAAGTTAAAGTAAACGTAAATAAAAAAAAATATAAAATAAGAAAACAAAGGAACTATGAATTTTTGAACAATGTATTCTTATTGTTACGGCTTAAATAGTTTTGTCAACCCGTATCCGTCAAAAAACTCCAGCAAAAGACTTGGTATTTACTTATTTAACTTTTCCTAATCTCATTAAGTCCTCTCGTTAACGCTCTAATTTGCATGATTCTTTTTTGATCCTATATTTTTTTGATTACGATCGAATTTCTTGTTCGACAAAAAGTAGATTTATATACAATAATCCCATTGGAGCGGGTATAGTTTAGTGGTAAAAGTGTGATTCGTTCTATTAATCCCTTAATAGTTAAGGGGTCTCTCGGTTTGATTAATATAATATCCCATTCCGATCAAAAACTTTATCT